ATCGCCCTCTAAACGATCAGAATAAGGTAAAGCTTGAAGATAAGTTTTGTACTCTATTAATTTCTCAGTCCCTCTAGTCGGGTGGGCGCCGGCCGGTCTTTCGACCAGATCCCCCTAAAAACCGTACGTGCGGGTCTCCCCGCATGCGGCTCACGCCATTCGAGGTGGCCCAGCCCAGCATTCATTCGAAAATCCTGTAGTGAAATTGAGACTGCTCGACCTCGGAAGCTAATTCGCGTGTAGGCTGCGCTGTCTGTCGTACCGTTGACTCTATCTATTCATTGAATTTGCTTGCTTTCAACCATTTTTTTTTTATATAGGCTCGTTCCCTCTTTTTCCAAAATGAATGCATTTCCCTTTACTCCATTGGCCCCTCTTTCTCTAATAGGGGAAAAGCCTTCCATTTCCGTCAAATAACCCGGCCTCCCCTGGCTCTTCCACCGTCCGGGCTCCCTTTCCTCCCTATGCTATGCTCCCCCGGCGCTGGCCTACCACGCTTCGCGCCTGCGGCCTTTTCGCCAGACGGTCTTTGCCAGTAGTGCCATCCTCCCCGCTGGCTGTATGGGCGGATTGTCCCTCGCTGCTGCGTTCGGTTAGGCTATGGATTACAGGAACAAATGTAGTTGAATGGGACAGCAGGCGGGTTACACGTTCCACTGTGCCGAGATGTGAGGTGCAGGTGGTGATGATCACCCCGGGGTATGCGCTAGCGCCCTTGACAGGCACTCCAGGACCCGCCAACGCTCATGAAAACCCGGGTCGGTCCTCCATTCATCCGACCGGAGGTGTGGATAACGAGGCCACCTTCACAACCAAGTCCCTTCTGTCCCTATGTTGTAGTAAGGTAGGGCGGTTCGCTTGAGTTGCTCAACCGCCCCTTTGCCCGATGCTCATGACGCGCTACGGAACCTCCACCGTGCCGGGGGATCAAGCAGGGCATAGCTAGCGGCATAGGAGCCGACTCGGCGTCAGCGGCTTCGTGCCGCACTGGAGTAATCCAATATGTGGTTCCGCACGTTCCACCACTTCTCCGTTCATTTCCAATACTGATCGTGAAACACCATGAGCAGCAGGATGTTGAGGTCCGAAATTCGAAGTGAAATTTTTGATTTGCCTGTGCCTAGTCGTCATGGGAAAGAAAGGCAGAAATAAGAAAAGGATTATTCCCTGAGAGCTTGTCCATTACTACCAGTACCAGAAATGCATCTCCTTCGCCCGCGCGCGATAGCTCTACCTGGCGTGCCGCCTTGCATGCAAGCGAAGCGCTATTGGCGGCAATCAATAAATAGCTCACAGAGCGATGACTAACAGCCGGGAATTCTGTTAGTAGAGCCTGAAAGTCGCGCTTGGCTCGATTCCTACCACGGGCGGGGATACATTTCATCCATATCTCCGGCCTCACATGGAGGGCGATGCTTATGCAACTCATATCACGGCTTCCTTAGATACTAACAGAGGGGCTACTATTGCTACGAGAGCAACTTGGTGGAGCAAGAAGAGCGGAGTAATGTCTACGTGGAAATTCTTTTCATTTAAAACATCAAAAGCTTCCTCGTTCGTACTCAATCAGTAGATCAATGATTCGAATGCGCAGCCCTATCCAGTGAATAAAGAAAGATTAGGTCCGCGCTTTTGATTCAACGAAGAAATCTCGTTGTCGCGGGCAGGCCTCTGTACCATCTGTCTACTCGAGACACGAGTTGACAGGAAGAGAGTAATAAAGCATAGTCAGGTCATCTGGATCCTTTCATCGAGCAACAAATGGGTGGGCGACCTTTTTTGCTTGCTTGGCCGTCAAGGAGAGGATAGGAATTGGCAACACTATCGGAGTTGCTAGCAGATCGAAATCGGAGGGAAGCAGAATCAGTACCAATTAGTCACAAATACATCCTTGGAATTAGATCAGTCATTCCAGCAAACGTAGACTTGAAAGCCCCAGCTGAAAAACAAAAGCCCTATCCATTCAAAAGAACTCCTTTTTCGAAAGCCTATTCGTCAAGTTCAATAGCTTCTCTTCAAATAAGATAGAATCCGTAGGCACCTGGATTGGTGTATGTCCGCTTTACGGCGTATACCAATGGATGGGACTTTTGATCAAGAGAAGCCATGTTTGCCTTTAATTGGTCGAAAGAAAGATCTCTTCTCTTATGATATTTGTCTTCTGCTACTGATCCTTTCCCACAGAAACAACTCATTGAGAAGCTATTCAATAAATAGGCGACTCATGCTTTTGGCTTGGAAGTAATGTCTTCCTTAAGCCCCATAGCATGAGTTTGATCCTGTAGAATCTGACCCATTTTCTCATTGAGCGAAGGGTACGAAATAAATCAGATTTCTTTTTCGATCAAAAGGACTATGTGAGTGAAATCCTCGGTTTTTTCCTCTTTCTCTATCCCTATCCAGAGGTACAGCCTTTGAATCAATAGAGAATCTTTTCTTCTGTATCTGTATGAATCGATATTATTCCATTCCAATTCCTTCCCGATACCTCCTACGGAAA